CAATTGGTTAGAGCACCGCCCTGTCAAGGCGGAAGCTGCGGGTTCGAGCCCCGCCAGTCCCGACGGATCCAATAATCAATTCGCTTTTTTCTTTCTATGAACTACGAAAAGGTGTCAGGGGCATAATTTCATTCCCAAAGCAAAAAAGGAGTCTTTATTTCGTTTTTCTTTCCGATTTTTCTAGTTTTTTTTTTTAGGTTTGTAACATGTAACTAATCGGAGTGAAAAACCAATCTGATGATACTTCATCAGATGATTGATTGTAGAAAGAAGATACAAGGTAGGTTATAGAAAAAACAAGTAAACGGATGATAAAAAAAGGAATTTTGGATTGATTGGCTCAGCAATCAAAATCTAATTTGGATTGGGTATGGATAAAATAACTTCCTTTGTTATAATGTTATACTATTCAAGTCTCGGCGACAAGTTTATTTGATAGATCGGGTATTGTTATTCATGATATTGATCTCATTCAAGACCGTGGAGAAGGAATTAATTCATTGAATTTATAGACGAAAGATTTATCATCTCTAGGGGATTAAATCCCGAGTTATTGCGAAGTAAAAAAAATCTGATGAGATTATGGAAGTAAATATTCTTGCATTTATTGCTACTGCACTATTCATTCTAGTTCCTACCGCCTTTCTACTTATCATTTACGTAAAAACAGTAAGCCAAAATAATTAATTCAATTGAATGAAACTTTCCTTCTGAGTTTTTCTAAAAAATTGACGAAGTCAAATGAAAAGTATTTCAATTTCCCGTATTAACTTAAATGAAATGGGGCGGCCTATAATCGCCAATATTCTATGAATTCGATAGTATGGAAAGAAAGATTCATCTTTTTCTTTCCATACTATCGAATTCATAATCTACTAGACTAAAGTAAGTTTCTATAGACCAATCTACACTATCTTCTTGTGTGTCTATTAATTTGATATATTATAGTGTAGGGAATTTATATAACACTTAATTTTGTAGATTTATTTGTTCCAATCAGCTAAATCCCCCCCTTTTCGAAATACAAACATGGGAATCACTGAAATATATCTTGGATTGAAAGAGTATGATTTATATTCTAGATTCCTAGATTTATCCTAGATTCCCTGATTGGAATCTAATGGGATTGGATATTCAGATATTTTTTCTTTGAAAAATAGTTCAAAACACGTTTCAGAACAAGAACGATCTATAAAACAATTGAGATGGTTTTATTTCTCAACTCAATTCAATTAGTAGTACTTTTAGAGTCCACTTCTTCCCCACACTACGAGTGAAAGGGAAAATGTAAAGACTACCATTAAAGCAGCCCAAGCAAGACTTACTATATCCATGTGAATTATGTCCCCTATCTATATAAATACGAAGGAATTTTCCCTCACTAATAATAGTGGAATCAATGGCGCAGAGTCAAAAAAAAAAGGGATTCTGGCCGAACACTATTGAGAAACCAATTCAATCGGGAAAGATTAAACACAAGAAAATACCTAGTAACATCCCAAGGAAATAGGAAAATCTATGAATCAGAATCAAATAAATCTAAATAATTAAGGCTTATTCTTTTCATTTTTTGTTTTGTTGACGTTCGTAAGTAAAAAGAGAAAGGGAAAAATCACTAAACAAGATAAATCACCAACTACTACAGACCTCTATTTCCCCATTTGATCTAACCCGTACCCCTTTCCCGATTATCTCTTTAAAAGAGAGATGCTTGAGTGGGGCTTTACGAAAAGAATTTTTTTATTTTTGACCCCGTTTTTCTATATTTATTTTTCTAGAAAAGTAAATTATCCATCCAATCTAATCTTGATTGGATACCTGAACACTCATGGATTCTCGCGAGTCCGTCGTATATAAAGCACCTTCTGCCCCTTCGAACGCTTAAGTAATACAAATAGAAGAGAAGGGAGTGAGGAAGTCTTGATAGCCCCTGCTAATAGATTCGACTATTTCCTTGAATCTAAATATGAGGGGGATTTACAATATTTTCTTTTAGAAAAAACTTCAGACCACGTGCTTAGAATAAAATGAAATCTCAACACTTTCTTTCCTCCGCTTCTCGCGGGAATCATTCTGCGAGTTCTATCAGCCAAAGAGGGGGTTTTTGATCAGGCGACACCCGGATTTGAACTGGGGAAAAAGGATTTGCAGTCCCCCGCCTTACCACTCGGCCATGCCGCCCAAACGATACAAAAACCAATGAGAAAAAATTTTGGGATTTCTAAATTTTTATTCTACTTGTATTTTGACTCCCGTTTTCCTTAATCCTTTACTTTTTAAAACCCCGTTTTTATTTGGATTTGATCCATCCCTTCGGTTCATTAGATAGTATCTAATCTAAAAACGCAAAATGCTAAAAATATTATCTCGCTTTTCTATCGAGAAATAAAATGTGTACTTTCAGCCGAAATTTTTTGAATTTGAACCATTAACTATTGATTACTTACTTGGAATTGATGAACAATTCTGGGATTTTAATCTCCAAATCGTATTTTCCTAA